CTAGTTGGAATAATCATATTAATAGTTGCATTGACAGTTATCTTGAATCTCAAATCTGTATGGATACGCCTATTGTAAGTGATAGTAGTGACAGTTACATTTCTAGATGCGTTTTTGATAAACGTAGAACTAGTAATGAAAGTAGTGAAAGCGGGGGGTTCAGTATACGAACCCACGCGAAGAGTAGTGATTTAACTCTAAGAGAAAGGTCTAATGATCTCGATGCAACCCACAAATACAGGCATTTGTGGGTTCAATGCGAAAATTGTTATGGATTAAATTATAAGAAATTTTTGAAATCAAAAATGAATATTTGTGAACAATGTGGATATCATTTGAAAATGAGTAGTGCAGAAAGAATCGAACTTTCGATTGATCCTGGTACTTGGGATCCTATGGATGAAGACATGGTGTCTCTGGATCCCATTGGATTTCATTCGGAGGAGGAGCCTTATAAAGATCGTATTGATTCTTATCAAAGAAAGACGGGATTAACGGAGGCTGTTCAAACAGGCGTAGGTCAATTAAATGGTATTCCTGTAGCAATTGGGGTTATGGATTTTCAGTTTATGGGAGGTAGTATGGGATCCGTAGTTGGGGAGAAAATCACCCGTTTGATTGAGTACGCTACCAATCAATTTCTACCTCTTATTATAGTGTGTGCTTCGGGGGGGGCACGCATGCAAGAAGGAAGTTTGAGCTTGATGCAAATGGCTAAAATATCGTCTGCCTTATATGATTATCAATCAAATAAAAAGTTATTTTATGTACCAATTCTTACATCGCCTACTACTGGCGGGGTAACAGCTAGTTTTGGTATGTTGGGAGATATCATTATTGCCGAACCCAATTCCTACATTGCATTTGCGGGTAAAAGAGTAATTGAGCAAACATTGAATAAAACAGTACCCGAAGGTTCACAAGCGGCTGAATATTTATTCCAGAAGGGCTTATTTGACCTAATCGTACCGCGTAATCTTTTAAAAATAGTTCTTAGTGAGTTATTTAAGCTCCACGCCTTCTTTCCTTTGAATTCCAATTCAATCAAGTAGAGTGCACTAAGTTCAATTATTTGATTTGTAGGAAACAAGTAGTTAGTTTATCAGAATCAAAGTAAATAAGAATGTAGTTTTCTTTGGGGACCTAAGATCTAATTGTAGAAAGAATCAAAAGTTGTGGATAACTCTTTTTTTTGTACCTAGCTTCCCGATTACTAATTAAGAAGTCGCTAGCAATTGAAGAAGATAAAAGGGTGAGTTGCTCCTTTCGTGAAATTCGGCAAATAAAACGAATTCTATCTTACGTATATAATCAAATTCAAATATCTAAAAGATAGATATATCCTTTTTTTATTTCTTCATCTCCCGACAATAGAATTCAAATATGTAAATGAGTAAGTAAATGAGTCATATCCTAAAAGATAGTGTAATAAAGCATCAATTTCCATCTTTCGATAATTTGTAAGAAACTCTTTCTTTATGAAATTAGAAGACAAGAACAAAAATAATAAAGTTGATTGTCATACGTATCTTTCATAAAGAAAGACGAATAAGTCCATTTATTTAGTTCTACATTCCTTGGACTTAGTCTATATATCGACTATAGATCCTTATATCTTTACTAAGAATTTGCAAATGGAATTAATTAGTATTATTGCATTAATTGATAATAACTACTACTACTAACTACAAATTTATATTCATAATAATTACAATTCTTAATTATAATTATTATAAATAAAATAATAAATATTCAAAAAAAAAAATAACAGGTGCAAATAGTCAATCGAGGTACTCATTTTATGACAACTTTCAATTTTCCCTCTATTTTTGTGCCTTTCGTAGGCCTAGTATTTCCGGCAATTGCAATGGCTTCTTTATTTCTTCATGTTCAAAAAAATAAGATTGTTTAGATCTGAAGGGACCCAATCTCAGCCGTTTTTTTGATTTTGAAACTTAGACTTGTAGCATAACACAGATATTTATTTCGGGAAATATGGTATAACATGTGATTTACGCCGAAAAAAAAACTCTTATGCCTGCAGAAAATGATCTATAGGTAAATGAATTCTAGCTAGTTTAAAATAGATCAGTATCGCTGGATGCCTAAAATGTGTAAAGTTGGTGGATCTATATGTATATCAATATGTAGATTGGGATCATACGAAGGGTATGTTCTTTTTATTTTAGATCGAACCAATTTGATGAATTACTCCTTACTAAAGGTTCACCTCAAACTAGTACTAGTTCACATCAAACTAGTGCTAGTTGATGAGAGTTCCTTCGAAAACTAAAAAGGAAAGTCAAAATAATTTGGGGTATTCTCCCAATTCCAAAAAAATGAAATCAGATCAAGTATGAGTTGGCGATCAGAACATATATGGATAGAACTTATAACGGGGTCTCGAAAACTAAGTAATTTTTGCTGGGCCCTTATCGTTTTTTTAGGTTCATTAGGATTCTTATTGGTTGGAACTTCTAGTTATCTTGGTAGAAATTTGATATCTTTTTTTCCGTCTCAACAAATCCTTTTTTTTCCACAGGGGATCGTGATGTCTTTCTACGGGATCGCGGGTCTCTTTATTAGTTCCTATTTGTGGTGCACAATTTCCTGGAATGTAGGTAGTGGTTATGATCGATTCGATAGAAAGGAAGGAATAGTGTGTATTTTTCGTTGGGGATTTCCTGGAAAAAACCGTCGCATATTCCTACGATTCCTTATAAAAGATATTCAATCCGTTAGAATAGAAGTAAAAGAGGGTATTTATGCTCGCCGTGTCCTTTATATGGACATTAGAGGACGGGGGGCTATTCCGTTAACTCGTACTGATGAGAATTTGAATCCACGAGAAATTGAACAAAAAGCTGCGGAATTGGCCTTTTTCTTGCGCGTACCAATTGAAGTCTTTTGAAAAAAAAAACTGGGCTGAAGAACGAATGCTTTCTCAGCAGGAGGGAAAAATGCAAGAATATTTTTTTTCTATAACATAACTTAACTGAAGTTTCATCCGAACGTTCAGTCGAGCCAAAGCCGGCGTATATGGAACAACTATAAATAGAAAACAAAAATCTTTTTTTTGCCGTTTTTGTAGTTTTTTAGGCGTATCCAAATTCATGCAACTCCATTTTACCGAGTCACAAATAGAACGATTAGAATAAATTCATCTCATATATCAAATGATTTCGAAAGAAATAAATTTCTTTTTTCTTTTGAAATTCCATATTTGTTGTAAGTGATACTTTAGATGAAGATAAATCATAAGATGCAGATAAATCATATCTTGTCAATTATTTGCTTTTTGCCAATCGACCCTTTTTTTTTATCCTTTCTTTTGTGTTCCTTACTAACTAACAATGGGTTTTCTTAATAATGATAACAGGCTTCTGTCTTGTTTTGACACTCGTTTTTTTGATAATCCCAATATCTTTCTCTCAATTTTTCTATTCTTGGCTATGCGTAATCTTGGAATTTTTTCGAAATATTGGATATTTTGATAGAAAAGGAGTTCTTTTGTTTCAAAATCTCAATAATATTCATTCATTAAAGTACTTCTTTCGGTCATTCATGGAAAGGAGACACTTGTTGGGGATTTGATGAATTGATATATCTGGAAACAACATTTTTGATTATTTCTTCATTCGAATTCGAAGTGGAGTCTTAGTCTATTTCTGTACTCTCTCTAGATATTGAAACAAAATCACAAATAAATCGATTTGATACCTTGTCTAGAACTCACGTGTGAAAAAAATATTCGATCACATAGAGTCGACGGGGTGAATTAACAATTCACAGATGAAAAATGGCAAAAAAGAAAGCATTCACTCCTCTTTTGTATCTTGCATCTATAGTATTTTTGCCCTGGTGGATTTCTCTCTCATTTACGAAAAGTATGGAATCTTGGGTTACTAATTGGTCTAATACTGGTCAATCCGAAATTTTTTGGAATGATATTCAAGAAAAAAGTATTCTAGAACAGTTCATAGAATTAGAGGAAATCCTCTTCTTGGACGAAATTATCAAGGAATACTCGGAGACACATCTACAAAAGCTTCCTCTTTTTATAGGAATACAAAAGGAAACGATCCAATTAATCAAGATACACAACGAGGATCATATCCATACGATTTTGCACTTATCGACAAATATAATCTGTTTTGTTATTCTAAGTGGCTATTCTATTTTAGGTAATGAAGAACTTGTTATTCTTAACTCTTGGGCTCAGGAATTCCTATATAACTTAAGTGATACAATAAAAGCTTTTTTGATTCTTTTAATAACGGATTTATGTATCGGATTTCATTCACCCCACGGGTGGGAACTAATGATTGGTTCTGTCTACAAAGATTTTGGATTTGTTCATAATGATCAAATTATATCTGGTCTTGTTTCTACCTTTCCAGTTATTCTGGATACTATTTTTAAATATTGGATTTTCCGTTATTTAAATCGTGTATCGCCGTCACTTGTAGTTATTTATCATTCAATGAATGATTGATAAATGATCCACCAATATGAATCTAATCAAAAAAAAAACTTTCTATCCGGGGGGATTTTCATCCCAGAGTATTCCAGTAAAATGATTCCGGTAAATAGCAGAATCGTGGATAGGGACCTATATTAGTGAACTACCCAATTTATTGTAGAAATTTTTGGATCAATGATTAGACCATGCAAACTCGAAATACTTTTTCTTGGATAAAGGAACAGATTACCCGATCTATTTCCGTATCGCTTATGATATATATCATAACCCGTACATCGATTTCAAGTGCATATCCCGTTTTTGCGCAGCAGGGTTATGAAAATCCACGAGAAGCGACTGGGCGTATTGTATGTGCCAATTGCCATTTAGCTAATAAGCCCGTGGATATTGAGGTTCCACAAACGGTACTTCCGGATACTGTATTTGAAGCAGTTGTTCGAATTCCTTATGATAGGCAAGTGAAGCAAGTTCTTGCTAATGGCAAGAAGGGGGGTTTTAATGTGGGGGCTGTTCTTAT